CATAAAAATTTACAAAAATAAAAACCAAAGCCTCTCCTAATATTTCATTTCAGGTATTCTATGGTTCCTTCCCGCGTCAATTGCCAATTCCTAGTCATTGAGATTCACGTATAATTCAGATTAATATTTAGGGATAGATCTTATCTCTATTTTTATTCCCTAAAACAAATCAAAATGATTGAAGTTTTTCTATTTGGAATTGTCTTAGGTCTAATTCCTATTACTTTAACAGGATTATTTGTAACTGCATATTTACAATACAGGCGCGGTGATCAGTTGGACCTTTGATTGAGTAACATCTCTTTTTTTGATTGGCCTCCTCTTTGTAGGAGGTCAAATTTCAGTTGCAATTCTACTTTGTTTTGTTAAGTTATTTCGTTGTAATTCAACATAAAATAAATGGAATCACGCTCTGTAGGATTTGAACCTACGACGTCGGGTTTTGGAGACCCGCGTTCTACCGAACTGAACTAAGAGCGCTTTCTTATATCCTAATAAGAGTAGATACAATTGTAATTTTTTTATCCACAAGGGAAGGGTTATTGCGTACATATAGTATGTAAAAATGAAAGATTCTATTTTACCCGATCTTACTCAATGAATCCCTCGTAACTATCCATAGGATAAAGAATAGGTAGGGATGACAGGATTTGAACCCGTGACATTTTGTACCCAAAACAAACGCGCTACCAAGCTGCGCTACATCCCTTTTCAAAATTTTTATACAGTGTCATTGTATAAAATCCATGTCTTGTTTTCCACATCCTTCTTTTTTCCTCTACCCTTTTATATAGGTAGAGAATGTTCTTGTCATTTTTTTTTTTCTTTTTTAGGGGGCAATTTCATCTGCTAGGTCATTGTACATATGCATTTTATTTAGTAATTACTAATTCTAATTTCATTTCGTGCAAAAACAAATGATCTTGAACTACAAGATCGGGTTATCTATGATCTATGTATTAGAATATCGAACTAGGACTATATATGTATTACAATATACAATACAAATAAAGAATTACAAGAAAAAAAGAAAATATAAAATAAAAGAAGAAGGAGGATTTTCAATGCGAGATATAAAAACATATCTCTCCACGGCACCTGTGCTAACCACTCTATGGTTTGGGTCTTTAGCGGGTCTATTGATAGAAATTAATCGTTTATTTCCGGATGCCTTGTCATTCCCCTTTTTTTCATTCTGATTGAATTCTTGTTTTTCTATGTGAAGAAATGAAGAAGATTTGAGATACAATTCTACGTAACATGGTAACATGGCTCCAATTTCGCTCCCTTTTCTTTGCTATCCTAAAGAAAAAAGAAAGAGAAAGAAAAAGTGTATTGAACCTCAGTCAAAATATAGTGAATCTACGATAGAATTTTTGGGAAAAGAAATGGAAATGTGAATCCAGTCTAGGGGCGCGAAATTCTAACATAGAAATAAGAAAATACTGAGATTAGGATAGGAATAATTCCTAGTTCGAAAAAATTGTATTACTTAATTATTACTATATTCTGAATATTCTTATATTAATGAATTCAAAAAAAATATTTACAAATTCCATTTCTAGTTAGTAACTTTTCTTAATATATATATAGAATATAGATTTTTTATTTTCTTTTGTATTTGGTTCAGATAAAAAAGAAAATGAGGGTAATTCTAAAGTGAAGTCGATCCAAAATAAAAAGGAGGTTCATGGCCAAGGGTAAAGATATCAGAATTCTAGTGATTTTGGAATGTACCTGTTGTGTTCGAAAGGGTGTCAATAAAGAATCGCCGGGCATTTCTAGATATATTACTCAAAAGAATCGACACAATACACCCAATCGATTAGAATTGAGAAAATTTTGTCGCTATTGTCAAAAGTCTACGATTCATGGGGAAATAAAGAAATAGATGGAACAGAATGCGTGTGTGATTTTTCCAAGGAGCGGGAAGAGTAAGAACTTTACATCTTAACATATATAATACAAACCAAAACCTATTTTGGTCGGATCTTAAATGAATAAGAAAAAAATAGAATTGTATTTTCTATATTATTTTATATATAAGGAATAAACAAACAAGGAATAAGCAAACCATGGATAAATCCAAACAACCTTTTCGTAAATCCAAGCGATCTTTTCGTAGGCGTTTACCCCCAATTGGATCGGGGGATCGAATCGATTATAGAAACATGAGTTTAATTAGTCGATTTATTAGTGAACAAGGAAAAATCTTATCTAGACGGGTGAATAGGTTGACCTTGAAACAACAACGATTAATTACTATTTCTATAAAACAAGCTCGTATTTTATCTTCGTTACCTTTTCGTAATAATGAGAAACAATTGGAGAGAGTGGAGTCGATCCCTAGAACTACAGGTCCTAGAACTAAAAATAAATAGATATACTCCTCAAAACTCCAATCGGAATTCAAGCTCAGATTAATGTTTTGCTCGAAAAAAAAAATAGAATCCAGATTTGATTCTTGTGTTATAAATGTTATAAAAAAGGAAAAATGGGGAAGAAATCTTTTTTTCTTGAAAGAGGGTCGTTTATTCCTACTACTCAAATCTTCATTTTTTTTTTTCTTTTATCTTCCCGGAGTCCATTCTCCGGGAAATTCTGTTTCAATCATTCTTGTTTCCTATATAGTAGAGTCTATTAACTATTAAGATTCTTTTCTTCCTTTATTTGATTTATATTTTCTTGTTGATTGATGATTTTATTGGAAATCATATCAAAACAATTCTTATTTGATAGGGCTATTTGCGCAAGTATTTTACGATTCAGAAGCAATCGTCTCTTGTACAGATTGTGTATGAATAGGCTATAACTATAGAATAGCCTATCCTCACGAGTTACTGCATTTATCCGAGTGATCCACAAACGACGAAAATCTCTCTTTTTCCTGTTCCTATCTCGATGAGAGGAAACCAAAGCTCTCATTCTTTGTTGAGTAGTCATTCGAGTAAGTCTTGAATGAGCCCCTCTAAAGGTTGATGCAAATAAACGAATTTTTTTTCGACGTCTCCGAGCTGTATATCCTCGTTTAACTCTGGTCATTGAATCCAATGAAACTTTCTTGAATAACTAATTGATTTCTCTTCTTTCAGTCATCCTTTTCCTCCGGTCGATTAATAACAAAACGGATTCTTCCGATATATAAAATATAAATTCCAATGGCTTTTGCGACTATGACCTTCCCGACCACGATTTTTTCTTTCTTCCAGGTATCTCGCCTGGAAATAAGAAATTTGACTGCTACTAAATAAAAAAGAATAGTGGGTTCCCTCGTTTTTATGGCAACTTTTTAAACGGTGAGGTCCTCTCTATACACCGGAGCCTCTTCTTTCATTTCATCGAATTTTATTGTGAACTTGTATAGTTCACACTCTTTGGCTCTACCCATCCATTATTCAATTAGAATTCTTTTTTCAATTCTAATTAGAAAGTAATAGTCCTTTTCACAAAAAAGCTATCCATACAGTGACGGCATTTAATTCTGAAAGTTGGCTAGGTAGCTGACCCTGTTAGTCCGTTTTTTCAAAAATAGGAGCATAACCTTTTTGCTTCTTATAAGACTATTTCCTCCGCTTAATGGATAACTATTTGCTACCAATGGAGAATTGCTTCTCATCTCAAACGGAGTGATTGGATTTGCACCAATAGAAACCATAAATTCCATAACATAATACGTAGATGATAGATCATCATTTTTAGATAATAGTCAATTAAATGGCCGTCTTCCACTCTATCTATCCAAATTCGTTGGTAGTGGTCGTTTATACTGGAAAAAATTTTTGCATTTCTTCAAACTCATGATCTGAACTGAACGAGTCGCACATACACCCTAGTACATGTTCCTCGACGCTGAGGACATCCTCGAAGAGCGGGAGATTTCGTGACATTTCTTATTGGCTGTCTTGCGTTTCTAATAAGTTGTTTAATGGTTGGCATGTTGTGTCTATAGAATCTCATTCTAGATAGAATAGAGCGGGTTGGCTTAGATCGATCTTAACCGGATGGTTGATTATTATGAATGATTTCTATTCACACAGAAAATTCAAATTTTGAAATGGAATTCTATATTTATACGAAATCCCCACCAGTATTTTCATTTTCAATCGCTACAAGATCAATGATGCCATGAGCTTGGGCTTCTGTTGCTGACATAAAAACATCCCTTTCCATATCTTCGGATATAACCCATAAAGGGTTGCCCGTTCTTTGTACATAAACTTTTGTGAGGGTTTCGCGAAGCTTCAATAGTTCTTCTGCTTCCAGGATAAATTCCCCTGCTTGTGCCTCGTAAAAAGAACTAGCAGGTTGGTGAATCATAACCCTGATGATATTGATATAACATAATGAACGGTTCCGGTTCTTCTATCTCTATCTCGCACGATTGGGTTAAAGTAAGGGGGAATTCAAATAAAAAGAAAAAATAGAATGAAACAACCGTACGGGCATCTTTTGTACATTGCATACGGCTCTGCAATGGAATTTATTCTATCGAAAAGAAGAAAGAGAACCCATCCAATCCAAATCGTTAAATGATCCATTTACCACCCTTCCTTTCATAGTAGTAAAAAAAAATACTATGATGGTTCTGTTGCTTTATATATTTATCTCGTCTGTGGTTTAGCAATCCCAAAGTTTCTTTTTGATACGATCCAAGAAGGATCAAATGATTTTTTTTTCCATTTTTTTTTACTCTTTCTCTCATAACATAAAGATAAGAAAGAGACTTCTGGTGTGGAAGAAAAATGGTTTGTGACGCTGAAATTTACTCTTGACACATAAGATCAAATTGGGAATAACCCTTCTTTCATACTACTATCTCGATACAAAATCTCATGTTCTAAAAAAAACAATAATGGTTTGTTCATATCGAACTCGAAGTGCCATGCTATTATTGCTTATTCTTTATTTGATTTTCTTTTTTTATTTGATTCATATTCGATACAGCGAAGGCATAGTCTTCTTTTTTTTCTCAAATAAAAACTCATTGGCGCCAAGCGTGA